CTCGAGCCGAAAGATGGATGCATATGCTGTGTTTCATTTTGCTAAATGATATCAATTAAATGGTGTATCAATTCCATAAATAGGATATAGCAATAAATAAATCAGCAAAATTCTTTTATTTTAGATAGAAGAAACATTTCTTCTATCTAAAATAAAAGAATGTACCCTTCTATCCAAATCCAATTTGCATCGATAAAATAAATCCAAATTCCAGTAGTAGATGAATAATTGCAAATTTTTGTGTGTACGAGATTAGAATAACTTCAAAATAACTGACATAATTTTTTATTTTTCCTGATCAGAAAAATACAAGAAAAAGAAAGGAGGTAGAAAAATTTTTGGATTTATGGTTAAAGAAGAAAAAGAAGAAAACAGGGGTTCTGTTGAATTTCAAGTATTCAGTTTCACCAATAAGATACGGAGACTTGCTTCACATTTAGAATTACATAAAAAAGATTTTTCATCGGAAAGAGGTCTACGAAGACTTTTGGGAAAACGTCGACGTTTGCTGGCTTATTTAGCAAAGAAAAATAGAGTACGTTATAAGAAATTAATAAGTCAGTTGAATATTCGGGAGCAGTAATTTAATTGTTCGCATTTTTTTCTTATTTTATTAGTAGTTTTATAGTAGTCTTAGATTTTGCATTTTGATGAGCCTCGTTTTGAGGAATTCATGGAATAATCCATTTTCATGGAATAATGAATTAAGGAAGAAAGGATATGAGTCTACCGCTTACAAGAAAAGATCTCATGATAGTCAATATGGGCCCTCAACACCCATCAATGCATGGTGTTCTTCGACTGATCGTTACTCTCGATGGTGAAGATGTTATTGATTGTGAACCTATATTAGGCTATTTACACAGAGGAATGGAAAAAATCGCGGAAAACCGAACTATTATACAATACTTACCTTATGTAACACGGTGGGATTATTTAGCTACTATGTTTACAGAAGCAATTACGGTAAACGCACCAGAATTTTTGGAGAATATTCAAATACCTCAAAGAGCCAGCTATATTAGGGTAATTATGTTAGAATTGAGCCGTATAGCTTCTCACTTGTTATGGCTTGGACCTTTTATGGCGGATCTTGGCGCACAAACTCCTTTTTTCTATATTTTTAGAGAGAGAGAATTAATATATGATCTATTTGAAGCTGCTACAGGTATGCGAATGATGCACAATTACTTTCGCATTGGAGGAGTAGCCGCTGATTTACCTTATGGATGGATCGATAAATGTTTAGATTTTTGTGATTATTTTTTACGCGGAGTTGTTGAATATCAACAACTTATTACACAGAATCCCATTTTTTTAGAACGAGTTGAAGGAGTAGGTTTTATTAGTGGAGAAGATGCAGTAAATTGGGGCTTATCGGGTCCCATGTTACGAGCTTCTGGAGTACAATGGGATCTTCGTAAAGTGGATCCTTATGAGTCTTACAACCAATTTGATTGGAAAGTCCAATGGCAAAAAGAAGGGGATTCGTTAGCTCGCTATTTAGTACGAGTCGGTGAAATGAGGGAATCCATCAAAATTATTCAACAAGCTGTAGAGAAAATTCCTGGAGGACCTTACGAGAATTTAGAAGTCCGACGCTTTAATAAAGCAAAAAATTCCGAATGGAATGATTTTGAATATAGATTTCTTGGTAAAAAACCGTCGCCCAATTTTGAATTGTCAAAACAAGAGCTTTATGTAAGAGTGGAAGCTCCAAAGGGTGAATTAGGGATTTATCTGATAGGAGATGATAGTCTTTTCCCCTGGAGATGGAAAATTCGTCCTCCCGGTTTTATTAATTTGCAAATTCTTCCTCAGCTAGTTAAAAAAATGAAATTGGCTGATATCATGACGATATTAGGTAGTATAGATATCATTATGGGGGAAGTTGATCGTTGAAATGATAATAGATAGGGTAGAGGTAGAAACTATCAACTCTTTTTCGAAATCGGAATTATTAAAAGAAATCTATGGACTGATATGGATTCTACCCATTTTGGCCCTCCTATTGGGAATCACAATAGAGGTACTCGTAATTGTGTGGTTAGAAAGAGAAATATCTGCATCGATACAACAACGTATTGGTCCTGAATATGCGGGCCCCCTGGGACTGCTTCAAGCTATAGCAGATGGGACTAAACTACTTTTTAAAGAGGATATCCTACCATCCCGAGGAGAAATTCCTTTATTTAGCATTGGACCTTCTATTGCAGTCATATCTGTTTTATTAAGTTTTTTAGTTATCCCTTTGGGATATCATTTTGTTTTAGCCGATCTTAGTATTGGTGTTTTTTTATGGATTGCCATTTCAAGTATTACTCCTATTGGTCTTCTTATGGCAGGATATAGTTCAAATAATAAATATTCTTTTTTAGGTGGTCTACGAGCTGCTGCTCAATCCATTAGTTATGAAATACCATTAACTTTTTGTGTGCTAGCAATATCTCTACGTGTGATTCGTTAAAATAGGACCTTTTTCCTCTAAAATCTATTGAATATTTATCTTCCTTTTCTTATTCTCTATTTGGGTTGGTAAGTTAAACTAGATAGCTATATGAGTGAAACAAAACAGCTTATTAATTTGTAGTAAAAAGAAAAAATCTCATTTCCTATGTACAAGAAAAAAGTTGAAGTAAACATAAGCAGTGTAAACTCTTTACCCCAAGGTTGATATTTTTTAATTAATAAAATAATCCATCATATCTTGAAGCGGGCAAGAATAAAGGATTTGCGATATGGAATTCCTTTACTAGAATATTCCTAGTTATTACTATAACTTAGAATCATAAGAAGAATCCATCAAAAAGTTAGTGAGGGGTTAGGAACACTAAAGTACATAAAGGATTAGTAATGGGGGAATCTAAGACATTAGAGATTTTTCTTCATAATAAGGAATCATAATAAGGACTTGAAATTGGTGGAAATGATCAAGTAGTACTTTCTTCGGATTCCGATCCAGAGTATGTTCCCATTCACTTGTTAAGGAAATGGTTATCAAGAACGAATTAACCCTTTATTCCTCTTTTTCTTAAAAAAAAAGCCTCCCTAGGGAAAGAAGAATAGGACAAAAGATATGGAATGCAATATCAATATTCATACAGAATTCCTCATGAACTAATGCACAATTCTTTCCATTTTTGAATTCCTATAACTAGTGTTTTATTCCAAGATTAAGTTATTACTGAACAAAGAAAAATTTTCATTATATTATAAAGGATGAGATCAATTCGGAAGCGTTTTTTCTTATTCTAGCAGACGGAATTCCTTTGGTCTAATTTAGGACTTTTCAATCGATTTTATTTTACCTAATTCTATCTACGTCTCAGGGAAAATACCGAAACGAAACAGTCCTTTCCTTTTTCTGATCATAGAGAAGCCGTATGAAACTTAAGGTTTCATGTACGGTTTTGGAATAGCGGTGGGAACTGTGATGTTATCATCGACTATGATTATCTAACAGTTCAAGTACAGTTGATATAGTTGAAGCACAGTCAAAATATGGTTTTTTTGGATGGAATCTTTGGCGTCAGCCTATAGGTTTTTTGGTTTTTCTAATTTCTTCTTTGGCAGAATGTGAAAGATTACCCTTTGATTTACCAGAAGCAGAGGAAGAATTAGTAGCAGGTTATCAAACCGAATATTCCGGTATTAAATATGGTTTATTTTATCTTGTTTCTTACCTAAATTTATTAGTTTCTTCTTTATTTGTAACAGTTCTATACTTAGGCGGATGGAATTTCTCTATTCCCTATATATCCGTTTTTGAGTTTTTCCAAATGAATAAAGCAGTTGGAATTTTGGAAATGACAATGGGGATCTTTATTACATTAACTAAAGCTTATTTATTTCTCTTTATTTCTATCACAATAAGATGGACTTTACCCAGGATGAGAATGGATCAGTTATTAAATCTTGGATGGAAATTTCTTTTACCAATTTCCCTGGGCAATCTCTTATTAACAACCTCTTCCCAACTTGTTTCACTATAAATAAGATAATACAATAACAGTAAGAATATTTTCAACACAAAAGTTTTCTCAAACAAGAGAAAGAAACATACCTTTTTCATAGATATTTAGAATATGTTCCCTATGGTAACTGGGTTCATGAGTTATGGTCAACAAACAATACGCGCTACAAGGTATATTGGTCAAAGTTTCATAACTACCTTATCCCACACAAATCGTTTACCTATAACGATTCACTACCCTTACGAAAAATCAATTACACCGGAGCGTTTCCGAGGGCGAATCCACTTTGAATTTGATAAATGTATTGCTTGTGAAGTATGTGTTCGCGTATGTCCGATAGATCTACCTCTCGTGGATTGGAGATTTGAAAAGGATATTAAAAAGAAACAATTGCTTAATTATAGTATTGATTTCGGAGTTTGTATTTTTTGTGGTAATTGTGTTGAGTACTGCCCGACAAACTGTTTATCAATGACTGAAGAATATGAACTTTCTACTTATGACCGTCATGAATTGAATTACAATCAAATTGCTTTGAGTCGGTTACCAATCTCCATAATGGGAGATTACACAATTCAAACAATTAGGAATTCGACTCAAAGTAAAATAGACGAAGATAAATCTTCGAATTCAAGAACAATTACTGATTACTAGACTAGGATTACTAGACTAGGATTTTTTATTTTTTGTTATAAATTTTCGTATAATAAAAAAAAGGAATTCTTTACTAACTATAGAGAAAAATGAATAACTACTGCTTTTTGCAAATTATTCCTGATTTTGAATCAGATCAGAGTAGATTTTCTTGATATAATTTCTAACTATAACAGCTTATACACAAAAAATATCCTAATCCCTTTTTCCTTCCTTGAATCTTTTAGTTTGAGTCAGTTCATGAAAAATTTTATACTATTAATTTATTTTTATCCATAATGGATTTACCTGGACCAATACATGAGATTCTTGTGCTATTTGGGGGATTTGTTCTTCTACTAGGGGGTCTAGGAGTAGTATTACTTACCAACCCAATTTATTCTGCCTTTTCGCTGGGATTAGTTCTTGTTTGTATATCCTTATTCTATTTTTTATTGAATTCTTATTTTGTAGCTGTCGCACAACTTCTTATCTATGTGGGAGCCATAAATGTCTTGATCATATTCGCTGTAATGTTCGTAAATGGCTCAGAATGGTCTAAAGATAAGAATTATTGGACTATTGGAGATGGGTTCACTTCACTCGTTTGTATAACTATTCCTTTTTCACTAATGACTACTATCCCAGATACGTCATGGTATGGAATTCTTTGGACTACAAGATCCAACCAAATAGTAGAACAAGGTCTCATAAATAATGTTCAACAAATTGGGATTCATTTAGCAACCGATTTTTATCTTCCCTTTGAACTCATTTCCATAATTCTTCTAGTTTCTTTAATAGGTGCAATTACTATGGCTCGGCAATAAGAAAAACTTATAATTAGAGTAAAGATTATTAGAATTGCAAATCTAAAATAAATAACTAAACAATCACAATTTTAATTTAGTAAAACCCATCTACTGCCAACAAAAACCTTCTTTTCTCTTTTGTTGTGTAATTGTTCTATTCTAATTAATTGAATCGGTTCAATTCTTGTCCTCATATTGAAATGAATCGAGATTGATAAGGAGTTAGTTAATGATGTTTGAGCATGTACTTTTTTTGAGTGTCTATTTATTTTCGATTGGTATCTATGGATTGATCACAAGCCGAAACATGGTTAGAGCTCTAATATGTCTTGAACTTATACTGAATTCAATTAATCTAAATCTCGTAACATTTTCTGATCTATTTGATAGTCGCCAATTAAAAGGAGACATTTTTGCAATTTTTGTTATAGCCCTTGCGGCTGCTGAAGCCGCTATTGGACTATCCATTCTTTCTTCGATCCATCGTAACAGGAAATCCACTCGTATCAATCAATCTAATTTTTTGAAAAATTAGACTTTTGTTTTGAATAATTAGACATAGAATCCTCTAAATAAAGACGCACAAATAATAATAATATTGATTTCTTATTATTATTTGAGAATATCCTTTTTTTGAATAGATTATTACATAGTATTCTTTTTTACTTATATAAATTGTAAATTTTTGTAATTCATTGATATTGCAATTTGAATATTGCAATAATTTATATTGAAAAGACGATAGCCTATTTATTAGCTAATTCGAATTCGTATGTACAATTTGTATAATGATGATTGTTGAAGTCCAAAATTCAAGTCTCTTGGCTCTTTTCACGCTTTCGCACAAACGGATTAAAAAATAGATTATTATTTTTTGTTGAAGTTTGGATAAACCATTGCTTCGTCTGGTGTCTACAATACACATGACTCATTATAGTACTAATTTTTTTTTACCAGATCGAAAAATTTAATGTTGAAAAGAAAAATTTATAAATCCAATGTCACATTCCGTAAAAATTTATGATACATGTATAGGATGCACTCAATGTGTACGAGCTTGTCCAACAGATGTATTAGAAATGATACCCTGGGATGGATGTAAAGCCAAGCAAATTGCTTCTGCGCCGAGAACCGAAGATTGTGTGGGTTGTAAGAGATGCGAATCTGCTTGCCCAACAGATTTTTTAAGTGTCCGCGTTTATTTAGGGCCTGAAACAACCCGTAGTATGGCTCTATCTTATTGATAGGTTACAAAAAACTCCACTCGAATCGTCTGATTCCTCTTTACCGAAGAAGCCTGTGCTCAAAATAATCGAGCACGGGCTTTTCTGGTCAAAACGTATCTTGTTTTTATCACTTTATCATGAGTTATTTTCCTTGGTTAACAATACTTGTTGTTTTGCCGATATTTGCAGGTTCATTCATTTTCTTTTTACCTCATAGGGGAAACAAAATCGTTAGGTGGTATACTATATCTATTTGTTTGTTAGAATTCCTTCTAATGACTTATGCATTCTGTTATCATTTCCAACTGGAGGATCCCTTAATCCAATTAAAGGAGGATTCTAACTGGATAGATGTCTTCGATTTCCACTGGAGATTGGGAATCGACGGGCTTTCAGTAGGATCTATTTTATTGACAGGATTTATCACTACTTTAGCTACTTTAGCAGCCTGGCCTGTTACCCGGAATTCGCGATTATTCTATTTCCTGATGCTAGCAATGTATAGTGGTCAAATAGGATTATTTTCTTCGCGAGACCTTTTACTTTTTTTTATCATGTGGGAGTTAGAATTAATTCCTGTTTACTTACTTTTATCCATGTGGGGGGGAAAGAGGCGTCTGTATTCAGCTACAAAGTTTATTTTGTATACAGCAGGGGGTTCTATTTTTTTCTTAATCGGAGTTCTGGGTATGGGCTTATATGGTTCCAACGAACCAGGATTAGATTTGGAAAGATTAATTAATCAATCATACCCTGCAACTTTGGAAATACTTTTATATTTTGGCTTCCTTATTGCTTATGCTGTCAAATTGCCGATTATACCCCTACATACGTGGTTACCAGATACACATGGGGAAGCACATTATAGTACATGTATGCTTTTAGCGGGAATCCTATTAAAGATGGGAGCATATGGATTGATTCGTATCAACATGGAATTATTACCTCATGCTCATTATCTATTTTCGCCCTGGTTGGTAATAATAGGAGCGGTGCAAATAATCTATGCAGCTTCAACTTCTCTTGGTCAACGAAATTTCAAAAAAAGAATAGCTTATTCCTCTGTATCTCACATGGGTTTCATAATTATAGGAATTGGTTCCATAACTAACATTGGACTCAATGGAGCTATTTTACAAATATTATCCCATGGATTTATTGGTGCTACACTTTTTTTCTTGGCAGGAACGGCTTGTGATAGAATGCGCCTTGTTTATCTCGAAGAACTGGGGGGGATATCTATCCCAATGCCAAAAATTTTTACCATGTTTAGTAGCTTTTCAATGGCTTCTCTTGCCTTACCAGGAATGAGCGGTTTTGTCGCAGAATTAGTAGTATTTTTTGGACTTATTACTAGTCCAAAATTTCTGTTAATGCCAAAAACACTAATTACTTTTGTGATGGCAATTGGAATGATATTAACTCCTATTTATTTATTATCTATGTTACGCCAGATGTTCTACGGATACAAGCTATTTCACGTTCCAAACGCAAATTTTGTGGATTCTGGACCACGAGAACTCTTTCTTTTAATCTGTATCTTTTTACCAGTAATAGGAATTGGTATTTATCCAGATTTTGTTCTCTCCCTATCCGTTGACAGGGTAGAGGCTCTCTTATCCAATTATTATCCTAAATAGGTTTTTTTTAGTCCGCTCTATATTCCATAGTGGAAAAACCTAATAATTCAGAAAAAAAGTAAAAAAGTTTAATTAGATCTATCTCGAATTTTTGAGAACCCTTTGAGAAGGCGTTCAAGGGGTTCTCAAATAAAACAAAAAAGGAAAAACCTTCATGAAATTTGGTTTTTTTATGTAATCATTTAGGTGTTAATGTAAACGAACCATAACTATGTAAACCTATTCCTAATAGATTGATACCAAAATAGCAGATCCAAATTATAAGAAATCCTATCGAAGCTACAAGTGCAGAATTCGTACCCTTCCAATTTGGATTTGTTCTACTATGTAAATAAATTGCGAATATAGTCCAAGTAATAAATGCCCAAGTTTCTTTAGGATCCCAATTCCAATAGGATCCCCACGCCTCATTAGCCCATACTGCTCCACAAAGAATACCTATGGTTAAAAGTGTAAACCCTAGGCTAATGACACGATAACTCCAAGAATCCAAACGCTCAGTTAATTGATATTTGTAATAATTTGGAAATGAAGTGCTTTTTAAAGCACTTCTTTTTGCATAGAAATAATAAATCTCACTAAATAAAAAGGTTTTATTTAAAACATTTTTTTTATTTTTAGAAAAGAAATGGAAATTATTTCGAAATCTAATGATTAGAAGAGCGGCGGATAATAAAGATCCGCACAAAAGAGTTGCATAGCTTAGTAACATCATACTGACATGCATCATTAACCACTGAGATTGTAGAGCAGGTATTAGTATTGTGGATTGATGCATTTCAGTTAAAAGACCCGACGTGGCAAAGCCTTGCGTTAAAATAGTGCTTGGCGTAGTTATTGTGCTTAAATAATTTTTAGAGTTCTGTATCTTAGGAATCGTATGAAGAATATACAGAGCCCATGAAAGGAAGATCAATGACTCATATAAATTACTTAATGGAAAATGTCCCGAAGAAGCCCAACGAGAAACTAGGAATCCTGTTATAGAGAAAAAAGTAGCTATCATTCCTTTTTCTAACGAATCACGTAATCCCCCAAGTTCACGAACTAATAAGGTTATCAAATGAATCGTAATCACAATTGAAATGGTTGAGAAAGAGATATGAGTTAGTATATGTTCTAAAGTTGCAAATAGCATAAGGGGAAGGTCCCATTACAAAATTGTAAATTTCGAATTGAATCCATTTTATAATCTATTGTATTCTTTTTCGAGAATGCCGCCACTCGGATTCGAACCGAGATGCTTGAGCACTGCTTCCTAAGAGCAGCGTGTCTACCAATTTCACCATGGCGGCTAACTTCAAATAATAGGTAACTTAAAAGAATAATAGTTATTTTCTCGGGAATCGTCGAGATTGGGAAAGCCCATAAAATTTAGGAACATTTTAATCTTCATTAAAATAGACTTCGTTTGATAGTATCATTGCGATTTTTTAACCTCTAGCTTTGCCCAATAGAAACAATGTTTAAAAGAATTGGAACTGCTTTTTTCTAAGTTGCAATATAGAAAATTTTTTCTAATTAGTTTTTCGTTTAAATCTTGAAAATTCTTTCAATGCAATGGACAAAAGCCAAAAAGGTTTCTATTTAATGATGAAATTAAAAAGGATAACATAGAAAAGGCTTTTTGGGTTTTCGCAAAATTTATAGAATGAAAGTTTTTTGACTCTTATTAATAAGATTTACCAATCTTAAACCAAAACCAATTTACTTGTGGATTTTGGATAAGATAGGTGAAAATTGTAAGTCCTATTGCAAGAAAACTCCACTTTGGATAATAGAATCCTCAAATTTGATTATGAGGATTCTATTATTAAAAGTTTATTGATAGGAAAAGAATACTTAGCATAAAGTATACCAAATATCGGATATCAGAGGGGTTTGTTCTAAGAATATTGTACCAACTAATTCGACACATAAAAGTCGATTCATTAATTAATTCGAATTTTTTTAGGTCAATTCAGATTTAAGATTATTCCATAACCTAATTATTTGTTTGTTTGTTGCGCAGAAAAACCCTTTGGTTTTGGATACTCGTTGCCGCTGTAAAATGATCTTGATTTTGCTAAACAATAAGATTGTACTATGGAAAAATAAGTCTTTTTCTTCCAAAGATTTTTACGAATACGCTTTTTTGACATTGAGGTACGTTTTTTTGGAACTGCCATTCAAAAAGGAAATTATTTTTTTCTAGTTGTATGTGAAAGACATTTATTGCCGCAAATCAATCCTTCTTTCTTCTTTAATTAAGAATTTATTTTTACTTCATTTTGTCTAATGCGAATAAGACAAGAATTTTTTAGCATATTTTCTTATATATTTTATACTTTTTTTTAATAATAATAATATAGAATATATAGAAAGGTTTTCCTTTTAAATATATTTATTTATCAAGTATACTCCATATATAGATATACGGTACGGAGTCCTATCCCCCATATAAGATGGGGGGATAAAAAGAAGGGAAAATTCTAATAGTTAATTAAGTTCAGAATGGAATTCCAATCAAAACAAAAAAATACTGAGTCTCTTAACCAAGACATTCTAAAACTTATATAATTTAAAGTCATTAGGATTTCAGTTCTATATGAAGTAAGGAATATTCAATAATTTCCTATAAACATTGGTTTTCATTGGAATTCAATCAATCAGTTACGAAACAAGAGAGCCGCTTCATCTTTGTTTTAAAGAAATAGAAAAGAAAAATGAATAGGAATAGAAAGTAAAATGATTCAATCTTTTTTTGTATTTTAATAAATATCCTCATTTAGGTAATAACTAAGTAACGAAGTTATTTGATTCACTTTTTGAATTTAACCAACTAAACCGATTCTTCATTTTTGATTATTTCAACGAGAGAAATTTGAAAAAATTAAGAATTTCAGTATTTTTTTGTTTTATTTTTATTTATTACTTCAGAAATAGATAAGAATTGGTTTGGTGAATCGGAAACAATTTTATTTTATGGAAAAATTTAAGTAAAAATTGCAAATTCTTTTCTTATGGAACATACATATCAATATGCATGGGTAATCCCTCTTCTCCCACTTCCAGTTATTATGTCAATGGGGTTTGGACTTTTTTTTATTCCGACAGCAACAAAAAATCTTCGTCGCATATGGGCTTTTCCTAGTGTTTTACTTTTAAGTATAGCTATGGTATTCTCAGTTCAACTGTCTATTCAACAAATAAATGGAAGTTCTATCTATCAATATCTATGGTCTTGGACCATCAATAATGATTTTTCTTTAGAATTTGGATACTTAATTGACCCGCTTACTTCTATTATGTTAGTACTAATTACTACTGTAGGAATCCTGGTTCTTATTTATAGTGACGGTTATATGTCTCACGATGAAGGATATTTGAGATTTTTTGTTTATATAAGTTTTTTCAATACTTCCATGTTGGGATTGGTTACTAGTTCCAATTTGATACAAATTTATTTTTTTTGGGAACTTGTGGGAATGTGTTCCTATTTATTGATAGGCTTTTGGTTTACACGACCAATCGCAGCGAATGCTTGTCAAAAAGCTTTTGTAACTAATCGTGTAGGGGATTTTGGTCTATTATTGGGAATTTTAGGTTTTTTTTGGATAACAGGTAGTGTAGAGTTTCGGGATTTGTTCAAAATAGCTAATAACTGGATTCCTAATAATGGGATTAATTCTTTACTTACTACTTTGTGTGCTTTTTTATTATTTCTTGGTGCTGTTGCGAAATCTGCGCAATTCCCTCTTCACGTATGGTTACCCGATGCTATGGAAGGACCCACTCCCATTTCGGCTCTTATACACGCAGCAACTATGGTTGCTGCGGGGATTTTTCTTCTAGCTCGACTTCTTCCTCTTTTCATATCATTACCTTTGATAATGAGTTTCATTTCTTTAATAGGTACAATAACACTCTTCTTAGGGGCTACTTTAGCCCTTGCTCAAAGAGATATTAAAAGAAGTTTAGCCTATTCTACAATGTCTCAATTGGGTTATATGATGTTAGCTCTAGGTATAGGTTCTTATCAAGCTGCTTTATTCCATTTGATCACTCATGCTTATTCAAAAGCTTTATTGTTCTTGGGATCCGGATCCATTATTCATTCAATGGAACCTCTTGTTGGATATTCACCAGAAAAAAGTCAGAATATGGTTCTTATGGGCGGTTTAAGAAAATACATTCCAATTACACGAACTACTTTTTTATGGGGTACACTTTCTCTTTGTGGTATTCCACCTCTTGCTTGCTTCTGGTCCAAAGATGAAATCCTTAGTAATAGTTGGTTGTATTCGCCTTTTTTTGGAATAATAGCCTCCTTTACTGCAGGATTAACCGCCTTTTATATGTTTCGGATATATTTACTTACGTTTGATGGGTATTTACGTGTTCATTTTCAAAATTACAGTAGCACTAAAGAGGGTTCGTTGTATTCAATATCCTTATGGGGAAAAAGGATACCTAAAGGAGTGAATAGGGATTTCGTTTTATCAACAACGAAGAGTGGAGTTTCTTTTTTTTCACAAAATATATTTAAAAATCGTGGTAATATAAGAAATAGGATAGGATCCTTTAGTACTTCCTTTGGGGTTAAAAACACTTTTGCCTATCCGCATGAAACGGGAAATACTATGCTATTTCCTCTTCTTATATTATTTGTTTTTACTTTGTTCATTGGATTCATAGGAATCTCTTTTGATAATGGAGGAATGGATAATAGAATAGCGGAATTAACCTTATTATCAAAGTGGTTAACTCCCTCAATAAACTTTATCCAAGAAAGTTCTAATTCTTCTATAAATTCATATGAATTTATCACTAACGCAATTTCTTCTGTAAGTCTAGCCATTTTCGGTTTATTCATAGCATATATCTTCTATGGATCCGCTTATTCTTTTTTTCAGAATTTGAATTTAATAAATTCCTTTGTAAAAAGGAGTCTGAAAAAGGACTTTTTTGATCGAGTAAAAAAAAAGATATACAGTTGGTCATATAATCGTGGTTATATAGATATTTTCTATACTAGGGTCTTTACCTTCGGTATAAGAGGATTAACCGAACTAACGGAGTTTTTCGATAAGGGTATCATCGATGGAATTACCAATGGAGTGGGTCTTGCTAGTTTTTGTATAGGAGAAGAAATTAAATATGTAGGGGGAGGGCGGATCTCGTCTTATTTATTCTTTTTTTTATGTTATGTATCCGTGTTTTTATTCTTTTTCCTTTCTTAACGTAAATAATTTAGGGTTTCCCTTCTAAAATAATTCTCCTATCCCCCTCCCTAACCCCTTCTATCATCTCTCTTTTTCTATCTCTTTTTTTTTCTTTCTTTTTTCTTTACCTTCTTTACCCTTTACATAAGGTAAGTATTGTATAATAGTTCGGTTTTCCGCGATTTTTTCCATTCCTCTGTGTAAATAGCCTAATATAGGTTCACAATCAATAACATCTTCACCATCGAGAGTAACGATCAGTCGAAGAACACCATGCATTGATGGGTGTTGAGGGCCCATATTGACTATCATGAGATCTTTTCTTGTAAGCGGTAGACTCATATCCTTTCTTCCTTAATTCATTATTCCATGAAAATGGATTATTCCATGAATTCCTCAAAACGAGGCTCATCAAAATGCAAAATCTAAGACTACTATAAAACTACTAATAAAATAAGAAAAAAATGCGAACAATTAAATTACTGCTCCCGAATATTCAACTGACTTATTAATTTCTTATAACGTACTCTATTTTTCTTTGCTAAATAAGCCAGCAAACGTCGACGTTTTCCCAAAAGTCTTCGTAGACCTCTTTCCGATGAAAAATCTTTTTTATGTAATTCTAAATGTGAAGCAAGTCTCCGTATCTTATTGGTGAAACTGAATACTTGAAATTCAACAGAACCCCTGTTTTCTTCTTTTTCTTCTTTAACCATAAATCCAAAAATTTTTCTACCTCCTTTCTTTTTCTTGTATTTTTCTGATCAGGAAAAATAAAAAATTATGTCAGTTATTTTGAAGTTATTCTAATCTCGTACACACAAAAATTTGCAATTATTCATCTACTACTGGAATTTGGATTTATTTTATCGATGCAAATTGGATTTGGATAGAAGGGTACATTCTTTTATTTTAGATAGAAGAAATGTTTCTTCTATCTAAAATAAAAGAATTTTGCTGATTTATTTATTGCTATATCCTATTTATGGAATTGATACACCATTTAATTGATATCATTTAGCAAAATGAAACACAGCATATGCATCCATCTTTCGGCTCGAGAATTTCACGAGATAGAGATATGGTATAAGAAATAGGCTATTAAGTAACTCTAAATGAATTGTGGGATACATCTGTATCCTTAACTTACTGAAACGACTACCATTATTCGTATCAAACCAATAGCGATTCATACAAGCTAAATCTTCTAATCAATGGTGGGCCAATAATGAATTTTTTGGCATATGTATTAAGACGCTTGGCCTGATTTCGAAATTGTCCAGAGTTTTATATGTTGTTTTCATTGCAAAATGATGGATCTCCTTCCGTAACTTTCCAATTACGAGTACGAGAATTGAAAGACATGAAAATTCTCAATTCTCTACGGCGTCTAGGAGATAGATAGAATATTTTCAGGAACAAGAAAATCAGAAGAATCTTTCTCTCTATTCACTACCATTCCGCGTCTTCGACTTCTATTAGTTTCTTTTCTTCTTTAATGCAATAGCTAT